CCTTCTTTTATGAGTGAACTTTCTAGTTATTTTTATAGTTATCAGAATTCTAGTTACATGTCTGATACTCAATATAGTTGGAATAATCATATTTATAATTGCATTGGCAGTTATCTTCAGTCTCAAATCTGTATCCATACTTCGACAGTAAGTGAGATTGATAATGGAAGTGAGAGTTACATTTCTAGGGCTGTTTGTGGTGAAAATAGAAATAATAGTGAAAAAGAGGATTTGGTTATACAAATATGCACGACGAGTAGTGATTTAACTATAGGAGAAAGTTCTAATGATCCTGATGTAACTCAAAAATATAGACATTTGTGGGTTCAATGCGAAAGTTGTTATGGGTTAAATTATAAGAAATTTTTGAAATCAAAAATGAATATTTGTGAACACTGTGGATATCATTTGAAAATGAGTAGTTCAGATAGAATCGAACTTTCGATCGATCCCGATACCTGGGATCCTATGGATGAAGACATGGTCTCTCTGGATCCCATTGAATTTCATTCGGAGGAGGAACCTTATAAGGATCGTATTGATTCTTATCAAAGAGATACAGGATTAACTGAGGCTGTTCAAACAGGCATAGGCTACCTAAATGGCATTCCCGTAGCAGTTGGGGTTATGGATTTTCAGTTTATGGGGGGTAGTATGGGATCCGTAGTTGGGGAAAAAATCACCCGTTTGATTGAGTATGCTACCAATAAATTTCTGCCTCTTGTTATAGTGTGTGCTTCCGGGGGGGCGCGCATGCAAGAGGGAAGTTTGAGCTTGATGCAAATGGCTAAAATATCGTCTGCTTTATATGATTATCAATCAAATAAAAAGTTGTTTTATATATCAATCCTTACATCTCCTACTACTGGTGGAGTGACAGCTAGTTTTGGTATGTTGGGTGATATCATTATTGCTGAACCCGACGCCTACATTGCATTTGCGGGTAAAAGGGTAATTGAACAAACATTGAATAAAACAGTACCCGAGGGTTCGCAATCGGCTGAATATTTATTTGAGAAGGGCTTATTTGACCTAATCGTACCACGTAATCTTTTAAAAAGCGTTTTGGGTGAGTTATTTAAGTTCCACGCTTTCTTTCCCTTGAATCAAAATGGAATAGAGACGAAATAAAATAGAGCACTAAGCTCAATTATTTGTAGCAAATGGGTAGTTAGTTTATCAGAATCAAATAAAAATTTTGAATTCCCCCTTTCATAAAACATAAAATTAGGCAAACAAAGCGTAATTCTTCTTCGCCTCTTACGTATATAATTCAACTCTAAAAAACAAAAAGGTTTTTTTCTCTATTTCCATTTCCCGAAAATCCTGTTTTAGCTAAAAATACCTGTTGGTTCGTATTCTAATGAATTGTTTGATAATCTGTAATAAATTCTTTATTTTTTTTAGTAAATTAAACTTCGAAGACAAGATGAAAAGACAAATACTTAGTTCTACATTTCTTGCCCTTATTCTAGATACTCACTTAGATATAGAGATATAGATACTTCGATTTATAGTTATCTTAATAATTGAAATCGAGCATTGAATGGGTTATTACAGTCATAATAATGAACTTCATTTGAATTAATTATTTTCTTAATTATTTTCATTCTTTTATAATTTTATAAATTATATATAAAATTATATATAATATATTATATATTGAATTATTAAATAATAATAACATAACAGGTACAAACAATAAATTGAGGTACCCATTCTATGACAACTTTCAGTTTTCCCTCTATTTTTGTGCCTTTAGTAGGCCTATTAGTTCCGGCAACTGCAATGGCTTCTTTATCTTTTCATGTTCAAAAAAACAAGATTCTTTAGGTCCGAGGTGACCCTGTATCTATACCCTACAGTGGTATAATATGTGATTTTCGCTGAGCAAACATAAACATAAAAAAGCACAGGGCCCCTAGGCCCGCTGACACAAGATATATAGTCAATGAATTTTATCCGTGTCAGGATCACTGGATGGCTCAAATTGGCAATGGAAGCTTCGTGTATTTAGATGTATAGTGGGATTATATGAGGTATGCTAGTTTTTTAGATCTAACCAATTTGATGACTTATTCCTAAGGTTCACATTAAACTAGTGCTAGTTGATGAGAGTTATTTCCTAAATAAAAAAAGTAAAGTCAAATTAATTTGAGGTAGTCTCTCAATTCCAATAAAATACAATCGGATCGAGTATGAGTTGGCGATCAGAACATATATGGATAGAACTTATCGCGGGGTCTAGAAAAATAAGTAATTTCTGCTGGGCCTTTATCCTTTTTTTAGGTTCATTGGGATTCTTATTGGTTGGAACGTCCAGTTACCTTGGACGAGATTTGATATCCTTTTTTCCTTCTCATCCAATCATTTTTTTTTCGCAAGGGATCGTGATGTCTTTCTACGGATTCGCAGGTCTCTTTATTAGTTCCTATTTGTGGTGCACAATTTTTTGGAATGTAGGTAGTGGTTATGATCAATTCGATAGAAAGGAAGGCGTAATGTGTATTTTTCGTTGGGGATTCCCTGGAAAAAATCGTCGCATATTACGCCGATTCTTTATAAAAGATATTCAGTCCATTAGAATAGAAGTTAAAGAGAGTATTTTTGTTCGTCATGTTCTTTATATAGACATCCGAGGACGAGGGGCCATTCCCTTAACGCGTATTGATGATAATTTGACTCCAAGAGAAATTGAAAAAAAAGCTACTGAATTGGCTTATTTCTTGCGTGTACCAATTGAAGTATTTTGATAACTGGTAGATTCCCGCTTTATCAGGAGATAAAAACGCAAGAATCCCCCCTTTCTAGACTAGAACATAACTGAAAACAAAACTCTTATGTTTATTTAATCGACGTTTCATTTTCCTTTTTTGTTACTTAATGACCAACACAAAAATGACAATGGCCAATCAGTGAAATTTTTTTTAATAGTAGAAATAGCAAAGGGGGTTCTTTCGTCTCAAAATATGACTAATATTCATTAACATTAATTAAAATTAAGAATTAAGGGGGTCATTCATCTTCAAATATTGTTTCCCGATATTTTTTAGTATTTCTTTATTCGAAGTGGATTCTTAGTCAATTTCTCTATTCGTTCTAGATTCAAAGACTAAACAAAAAACCCGAAACTAAATAAAAGAGATTCATGGGTTCCATACCTTGTATAGAATATAGAATTCATACGTGAAAGAAACATTTAATCGCATAAAATGGACGAATGGAGTCGGTTGATTAACAATTCACAGAGGAAAAAATGGCAAAAAGGAAAGTATTCCCACCTCTGGTATATCTTGTATCTATAGTATTTTTGCCCTGGTGGCTTTCTCTCTCATTTAAAAAAAGTCTGGAATATTGGGTTACTAATTGGTGGCATACTGGTCAATCCGAAATTTGTTTGAATGAGATTCAAGAAAAGAGTATTCTAGAAAAATTCATAGAATTGGAGGAACTGTTCGTCTTCGACGAACTGATCGAAGAATACTCAGAGATACGTCTACATAGTATAGGAATCCAACAAGAAATGATCCAACTAATTAAGATACACAATGAGGATCGTATCCAGACGATTTTGAACTTCTCGACAAATATAATATGTTTTGTTATTCTAAGCGGGTATTCTATCATTGGTAATGAAGAACTTGGTATTCTTAACTCGTGGTCCCAGAAATTCCTATATAACTTAAGCGATACAATCAAAGCTTTTTCTATTCTATTATTAACTGACTTATGTATCGGATTTCATTCACCCCACGGTTGGGAATTAATGATTAGCTCTGTCTACAAAGATTTTGGATTTGTTCATAATGATCAAATTATATCTGGTCTTGTTTCCACCTTTCCAGTCATTCTTGATACAACTTTTAAATATTTTATTTTTCGTTATTTAAATCGAGTATCTCCGTCACTTGTAGTTATTTATCATTCAATGAATGACTGATAAAAAATCCACCGATAGTAATCTAATAAAATTAGAGCCCTTGTTATTTTGTAGTTATAAATAAACAAAGTATTGAAAATCATATTTACGTTTTCTATTTTTACCCATCTTCGGGATTCGTCCGATATTGATATTATTCTCCAGGAAAATTTCATTCCAGCAAAATTAGTTAAGTAATTAACAGAATCGTGGATAGGGAACTATACTAGCGACTTACCCTCCTTATTGTAATTGTAGAAATTTTTGGATCAACTATTGGACCATGGAAAATAGAAACACTTTTTCTTGGATAAAGGAACAGATTACTCGTTCTATTTCCGTATCGCTTCTAATATATATCATAATCTGTCCGGGCATTTCAAAAGCATATCCCGTTTTTGCACAGCAAGGTTATGAAAATCCACGAGAAGCGACGGGGCGTATTGTATGCGCCAACTGCCATTTAGCTAATAAGCCCGTGGATATTGAGGTTCCGCAGGCGGTACTTCCAGATACTGTATTTGAAGCAGTTGTTCAAATTCCTTATGATATACAACTGAAACAAGTTCTTGCTAATGGTAAAAAAGGGGGTTTGAATGTGGGGGCTGTTCTTATTTTACCGGAGGGTTTTGAATTAGCCCCTACCGATCGTATTTCTCCTGAGATGAAAGAAAAGATAGGCAATTTGTCTTTTCAGAGCTATCGCCCCAATAAAAAAAATATTCTTGTGATAGGACCCATCCCCGGTCAGAAATATACCGAAATAATCTTTCCTATTCTTGCCCCTGACCCGACTAATAAGAAAGATGTTCACTTCTTAAAATATCCTATCTACATAGGTGGGAACAGGGGAAGGGGTCAGATTTATCCCGACGGGAGCAGGAGTAACAATACAGTTTATAATGCTACAACAGCAGGCATAGTAAGCAAAATAATCCGAAAAGAAAAAGGGGGATATGAAATAAACATAACAAATGCGGATGGGCGACAAGTGGTTAATATTATCCCCCCAGGGCCAGAACTTCTTATTTCAGAGGGTGAATCGGTCAAATTAGATCAACCATTAACGAGTAATCCTAAT